TCAGGTATTCTATGGTTCCTTCCCGCGTCAATTACTAATTCCTGGCCATTGAGATTCACGGATAATTCAGATTAATATTTAAGGATAGATCTTACCTCTCTTCTTATTCCCTAAAACAAATCGAAATGATTGAAGTTTTTCTATTCGGAATCGTCTTAGGTCTAATTCCTATTACTTTAACAGGATTATTTGTAACTGCATATTTACAATACAGGCGCGGTGATCAGTTGGACCTTTGATTGAGTAACATCTCTTTTTTTGATTGACCTCCTCCTTGTAGGAGGTCAATTTTAAGTTGCAATTCTACTTTGTTTTGTTAAGTTCTTTCATTGTAATTCGACATAACATAAAAGGAATCACGCTCTGTAGGATTTGAACCTACGACATCGGGTTTTGGAGACCCGCGTTCTACCGAGCTGAACTAAGAGCGCTTTCTTAGATCCTTCTTAGATCCTATAACAATAGATATATAAAAGTAGATACAATTGTAAAGAAAAGGATTTTTTTATCCCCGAAGTTTATTGTGTGTACATATAGTATGTACAAATGAAAGATTATGTCCAAAATTGACTGATCTTACTCAAGGAATCTCTTATAAGTATCTATAGGAGAAAGAATAGGTAGGGATGACAGGATTTGAACCTGTGACATTTTGTACCCAAAACAAACGCGCTACCAAGCTGCGCTACATCCCTTTGAAAAATTGTTATACAGTGTGTCATTGTATAAAATCCATATCTTTTTTTCCACATCCTTCTTTTTTTCTCTACCTATTCTATAGATATAGATAGGTAGAGAATGTTCTTGTCATTTTTTTAGGGGGCGGCAAAATTGAATCTGCTGGGTCATTGTACATATGCATTTTAGTTAGTAATTCCTAATTCTAATTTCATTTCAAGAAAAAACAAATGATCTTGAACTAAAATTAAAATATCGGATTATATATGATCTATTTATTAGAATAGCGAACTAGGACTATATATGTATATATGTATTACAATATACAATACAAAGAAAATAAATAAGAAAAAAATAGAAAATAAAAGAAGAAGGAGGATTTTCAATGCGAGATATAAAAACATATCTCTCAACGGCACCTGTGTTAACCACTTTATGGTTTGGGTCTTTAGCAGGTCTATTGATAGAAATTAATCGTTTATTTCCAGATGCCTTGTCATTCCCCTTTTTTTCATCCTGATGAAATTCTTGTATTGATAAAAAATGAAGAAGATTTGAGATACAATTCTACGTAACATGGTTCTAAATTCTTTTTCTTTTCTATCCTAATCTATCCTAAAAAAAAAGAGTGTATTGAATCTCAGTCAAAATACAGTGAATTTTTTGGGGAAAAAAATGGAAATGTGGATCCAGTCTAGGGACGGTTCCACGAAATTCTAACATAGAAAGAAGAAAATACTGAGATTAGTATAGAAATGATTCATAGTTAGAAAAAATTGTATTAATTAATTATTACGATATTCTTAATATTCTTCTATTAATGAATATGACTCTTTTTCTTTATATTTTTTATATTTATAGTATTATAGTAATTCTATTTTAGATTATAGTACTTCTAAGTCATTCGAATTCTAATAATTCAAAAAAGAAAATAGTTAGAAATTCCATAGCGAACGAAGTCGATCCAAAATGAAAAGGAGGTTCATGGCCAAGGGTAAAGATATTAGAATTATAGTTATTTTGGAATGTACCTGTTGTGTTCGAAAGGGTGTCAATAAAGAATTGCTGGGCATTTCTAGATATATTACTCAAAAGAATCGACACAATACACCCAATCGACTAGAATTTAAAAAATTTTGTCGCTATTGTCAAAAGTATACGATTCATGGGGAAATAAAGAAATAGATAGAAAAGAATTCGTGTTTGATTTTTCCAAGTAGTGGGAAGAGTAAGAACTTTACATCTTAACATATATAATACAAACCAAATCCTATTTTGGTCGAATCTTAAATGAATAAGAAAAAAAGAGGATTATATTTTATAGATTATTTTATATCGAAGGAATAAACAAACAAGGAATAAGCAAACCATGGATAAATCCAAACAACCTTTTCGTAAATCCAAGCGATCTTTTCGTAGGCGTTTACCCCCAATCGGATCGGGGGATCGAATCGATTATAGAAACATGAGTTTAATTAGTCGATTTCTTAGTGAACAAGGAAAAATCTTATCTAGACGGACGAATAGGTTGACTTTGAAACAACAACGATTAATTACTATTGCTATAAAACAAGCTCGTATTTTATCTTTGTTACCATTTCGTAATAATGAAAAACAATTGGAGAGAGTGGAGTCGATTCCTAGAACTATTGGTTCTAGAACCAAAAATAAATAGATATACTCTTAAAAACTTCAATCGGAACTCAAGCTCATATTAATGTTTTGCTCAAAAAAAACTAGGATCCAGATTTGATTCTTGTATTCTAAAAAAGGAAAAATGGGGAAGAAATCTTTTTTTCTTGAAAGATGTTCGTTTCTTCCTACTACTCAAATATTAATTTCTTTTTATTCTATCTTCCCGGAGTCCATTCTCCGGGAAATCCTGTTTCAATCATTCTTGTTTCCTGTATAATAGATTCTATTAAGATTCTTTTATTCCTTTATTTTCTTTGTATTCTTTTCTTTTTAATTGATAATTTTCTTTGAAATAATATCAAAAAAATTCTTATTTGATAGGACTATTTGCGCAAGTATTTTACGATTCAGAAGCAATTGTCTTTTGTACAGATTGTGGATGAAGAGGCTATAACTATAGAATAGCCTATCCTCACGAGTTACCGCATTTATCCGAGTGATCCACAAACGACGAAAATCTCTCTTTTTCCTGTTCCTATCTCGATGAGAGGAAATCAAAGCTCTCATTCTTTGTTGAGTAGTCGTTCGAGTCAGTCTTGAATGAGCCCCTATAAAGGTTGATGCAAATAAACGAATCTTTTTTCGACGTCTCCGAGCTGTATATCCTCGTTTAACTCTGGTCATTGAATCAAATGAAACTTTATTGAATAACTAATTGATTTATCTTCTTTCAGTCATCCTTTTCTTCCGGTCAATTAATAACAAAACGGATTCTTCCGATATATAAAATATAAATTCCAATGGCTTTTGCGACTATGACCTTCCCGACCACGATTTTTTCTTTCTTCAAGGTATCTCGCCTGGAAATAAGAAATTCAACTGCTACTAAAGAAAAAAGAATAGTGGGTTTTCTCGTTTCTATGGCAACTTCTAAAACGGTGAGGTCCTCTCTATACACCGGAGCCTCTTCTTTCATTTCATCAAAATTTCTTGTGAACTTGTATAGTTCACACTCTTTGGCTCTACCCATCCATTTTAAATTAGAATTCTTTTTTAAATTCTAATTCTAAAGTAATAGTCCTTTTCACAAAAAAGCTATCCATACAGTGACGGTATTTAATTCTGAAAGTTGGCTAGGTAGCTGACCTTGTTAGTCCGTTTTTTTTTCAAGAAAAGGAATAGGAGCATAACCTTTTTCCTCCGCTTAATGGATAACTATTTGTTACCAATGGAGAATTCCTTCTCATCTCAAACGGAGTGATTGGATTTGCACCAATAGAAACCATAAATTCATAACAGAATTAGGTAGATAATAGATCTTGATACTAGTCAATCAAAAGGCCGTGTTCCACCCTATCTATCCTAATTCATTGGTAGTGGTCGTTGATACCATTTGCACTCATGATCTGAACTTAACGAGTCGCACATACACCCTAGTACATGTTCCTCGACGCTGAGGACATCCTCGAAGAGCGGGAGATTTCGTGACATTTCTTATTGGCTGTCTTGCGTTTCTAATAAGTTGTTTAATGGTTGGCATGGTGTGTCTATAGAATCTCATTCTAGATAGAATAGAGCGGGTTGGCTTAGATCGATCTTAACCTGATGATTGATGATTATGAATGATTTCTATTCACACATAAATTTTGAATTTTGAAAAGGAATTCGTATATTTATATGGAATTCCCAGTATTTTCATTTTCGATCGCGACAAGATCAACGATGCCATGAGCTTGAGCTTCTGTTGCTGACATAAAAACATCCCTTTCCATATCTTCGGATATAACCCATAAAGGGTTGCCCGTTCTTTGTACATAAACTTTTGTGAGAGTTTCGCGAAGCTTCAATAGTTCTTCTGCTTCCAGGATAAAATCCCTTGCTTGTGCCTCGTAAAAAGAACTAGCAGGTTGGTGAATCATAACCCTGATGATATTGATATAACATCATGAATGGTTCTTCTATCTATATATCGCACGATTGGATGGATTTAAAGTAAGGGGGAATCAAAATAACAATAAAAAAATAGAATTAAACAACCGTACAGGCATCTTTTGTACATTGCATACGGCTCTGCAATGGATTTTCTTTTTTTGATATAATTTCTTTTATCGAAAAGAATAAATAGAACCTATATGATCCAAATCATTAAATGATCCATTTACCACCCTTCCTTTCGTAGTAGTTAAAAAGATACTATGATGGTTCTGTTGCTTTATATATTTATCTCGTCTGTGGTTTAGCAATCCCAAAGTTTCTTTTTGATAAGATCTAAGAAGGAAAAAATGATTTTTTCCATTTTTTTTGATTCTTTCCTCTCATAACATAAAAATAAGAAAGAGACTTCTGTTGTGGAAGAATAATGGTTTGTGACGCTGAAATTGACTCTTGCTTGACACAGAAAATCAAATTGGGAATAACCCTTCTTTCATACTACTATTTCGATACAAAATCTCATGTTAGAAAAAAAACAATAATGGTTTGTTCATATCGAACTCGAAGTGCCATGCTATTATTACTTATTCTTTCTTTAATTCATATTCGATACAGCGAAGGCATAGTATTCTTTTTTTTTTCTCAAATAAAAAAAACTCATTGGCGCCAAGCGTGAGGGAATGCTAGACGTTTGGTAATTTCTCCTCCGACCAGAATGAAAGATCCCATTGAAGCGGCTAATCCCATACATATTG